AATAAGAAGATTGTTTACGAATAAAAACTAATAAAAATTCACATTCAAATATATAAGAATTGTATAGGAACCGAAATAATCTTTTATTTTCTTTTGAAAAACGGTAAATAGATTTCTTCTGAGAAATGAGAAGACTATTCCAATTATGATATTCGTGAAGAAAAAATCGCAATAAATGTAAAAAAGGAACATCCTGAATCCAGCATTGAAGAATTTGAACCAAGATTTCCATATGGATGGGATGGGGTATTAGTATATCTGAGACATAATTTAAATGCGATAATTTGTCCTCTAAAAAGGGAAAAATTGAATGAATTGATCGTAAATTATGATATTTTGGTATTTCTTTTTCTTCAAAATAAGATACTAATCTCAACGAGAATGGAATTTCTACAATAATTGCAAAACTTTCTGATATCATTTGAGAATAAAAATGAGAATAAAAAAAATTGTTGTGTCCAACGAATCGATTTTGGTTAGAATCATTAACCAAAGAAATCAAAGAATTCTGTTGATAGATTCGAGTAATTAAACGTTTTACAAGTGCTAAACTAGATTTATTGTCATAACCAAAAACTTCCACAGGTTCGTAAAAAATCGAACCATTTAAACCACGATTATGAGCAAGTGCATAAATATACTCCTGAAAGAGTAGCGGATATAGGAAGTGTTGTTGCCGAGGTCGATACTTTTCTAAATATCCTTGTAAGTCTTCCATTGACTTAGATTTTTTCTACTTGACTTGAACCAGAAACGGTAAGCATTTCTTGGGTAATCAAATTATACATAGTGCAATATGGTCAGAACAGGGTATGTATGGAAAAAATATATACCCCGGAAACAGGAAGTCCAATCAACAGATCTTTTTCTTTTCCCCTAGATTTATCTTCTTTATTTTATAATGACTAGAGGTTCAAAAATCTTTTATTTTTGCAACCCTATCGCTCTTTTGACTTTGGAACAGATTCTTTTTGTCAGTATACTGTTTCTTCTACACATTCGTTTCCAATCCATAATAGAGAATAGTTAGGATTTTTTTAAAGAAAAAAAAGAATCAAAGGACCACTCACAGGAGAACCCTTCCCCGCATCAGGCACTAATTTTTTTTAACGTCTAATTAGATCGGGTAATTATTCAAATTAAGAATAGAAGTTCAAATTAAGAATAGAAGCTCGTTGCTTTTTTTTACTAGAATTGGAGCCGTAAGGCTCTATCCATTTATTCACTAGACCCAAATGTAAATTTCTTTTGGAGTAAGACAAAAGAAAAAACCATTTTTGAATGATCCGGTAAGGATCAACTCAAAATTCTACTAAAAAAAAAAAATAAGAATATTAAAGAATATAATAAGAAATTCCATTTTCTTCTTATTATTACGACATGCTGTTTTTTCCATCCATTACCTTTCAGGATCAGTCGCGGTTTTATAGACTCTACCAATAGTCTGGACGAATTCGTTGCTTCATCCAAATGTGTAAAAGATCATAGTCGCACTTAAAAGCCGAGTACTCTACCGTTGAGTTAGCAACCCAGATAAATATGATATGTAGATACGATCGAAATCAAAAAAAAAATGGAATTGCACTGTACAACTACGTCAAAACATTGAACTAACAAGAAATAGAAAGATTTTATGATCAATTATAAACAGCAAAATAGAAAAACGAGTGGATCGGATTAAAAAACAACAGATTCCCAATAGAAATATCAAAATTTAGGGACCACACGTTTTCTCAAAATTTTTGATTTTCGTTAAGAAAATACATCTTGTATAACAGTAAATCCGGCAAACCCATCATTTGACTGAAGTAAAGGAAAAACCAATAGAAGTCGGAATAAACAGAGCCATTTATCTACGCTCGAATTATATTTGAGCGCTACAACATTGTCAATATGAAAACAAATTAAATTAATTAATTAAGTAAATCAAATAATGATTTGTGTTGGATTGGCACAACATAAATAAGAAATTTAGATGAAAAAAATAAAATAAAGAAAAGATAGAGAAAAAATGTCGGGTTTATTCAATCAATAAAGATACAATAAGCAAGGTTTGTCCTTTGTTTGTTGGTGGATTCCCACAACAAGAAAAAAGATAAATAAATAAGTATGAATAGACCGAGAAAAGAGCAAATTTTGGGTAAATAATTACCCAAAATAGATACTAGTTTCTTTTTCTCCTTTTTTTTCTTTACGAAGTTTTTTCTTTAAATAATTCTGCCTTCCTTAAAATATCATGAACAGTTCCTGTAGGTTGAGCACCTTTTTCAAGAAAATAACGAATAGCGGGAACGTTTAAATAAGTTTGATTCTGTATCGGATCGTAAAAACCCACTTTTCGAAGATCTTTTCCTTCTCTTCGAGATCGAACATCAATTGCAACGATTCGATAGATCGCTCATTGGGATAGATGTAGATAAACAATACCCCCCCCCTAGAAACGTATAGGAGGTTTTCTCCTCATACGGCTCGAGAAAAAATGATTCTAATATTTCTGTATATAATAACAAATGGATCCATAAAATCATGAATTTATGATTTGAGTCGTTTTTTGTTCTTATTTACAGAATAAAAGAAATATCATTCGTACTCATAACTCAAGTTGGGTAATTCTGAAAAAGTTCGAAGATAAATCCTTAGACATTTCTTGAGTCGTCTCTAACCTATTTTATTTGTCTCGCCTCGAATCTATTTTTCCTCTTCATTATAATAAAATGATTGAGACAATTGAAAATAGTGTTTTCTTGTTCCGGAATCCTTTCTCTTTACTTTGTAAAATCATTGGGTTTAGACATTACTTCGGTGATCCTTACTCCTTTTCAAAATGGCAGCAACATACCTTTTGTTTTTTGTTATTTCTTTCTATGCTATGGAAAGATAATATGAACGATTAATTCCCCTTGTAATATAATAATACACTTTTAATTTTAATCGAAAAAGTTTTACCAATTCCCACAAATTTGACTTTTTTATTTCAAACTTGTTTGAATTTGAACTCTTTGATTTCAATATTGAGGATATACTTACGAAGTTCGTCTAACTTATTAATTGTTACTAACCCTAGATTCTTCCCCCCAATAAATGAATCAATACTTTTTGCTCGAGCTCCATCATGTACTATTCCTATTTACCAACCCAACACAAATTAGGTTCCTAGCAGGAACAGAACAAACTATGTCGATTCAAGAGCATCTTCATTCCTATAGAAAATGGTGGATGTAAGAATCCACATCGAATCATGTCCTTCAAGTCGCACGTTGCTTTCTACCACATCGTTTCAAACGAAGTTTTACCATAACATTCCTCTAATTAAATTTCTAACCGGTATGGAATTGATTCAAGATAGAATCATGAATAGTCATTGGATCAACGGTATATAATACTTTCTATGTATCTATGGATAGATAAATAGTTATCTAGAAAAGTCTTAGAAAAGATTTAAGTCCCATATTCTATCATATGAATGAAAAAGAGAAAAAAAAAAGACGAAAAATGGGTTTACTTAAGTATTATTTAAGTCTTCAACAGATTGTTCGGGATGGTGAATCATGAAAACTGGTTTTCTCGAACAAATAAATTCTAAACCTCAAAAGAAAGGCTCTTAATAGATTTCCAGTTCCGGAACTTAGTTATTAACCAAATATAAGCTATTTCGATGACGCGAAAAGGTCGCAAGAATCTAATCTTTTCGTATCCATCATATACAACGAACGATTGGTACCACAAGTAATCATGAATATTTAAAGAATCACAGACCCTTTTGATTTGAAAGGGCCGCTGTTTTTGAAATAGAACAATACAATAACAATACATAATATATTATACAGACGGATTTTGTTTTACTTGAGGTTCAAGAACCTTTCCGCCAATTCTATAAAGTAAAGTAAATGGAATATATAAATTTTCATCCATCTAACCGTTACATTATATTGATTTCCAATTATTCATTTGAATAAGCTGAAATACAAAAAAAGAAAATGGGATCCAGATCAATTCGTTTTTCCTATTTTTTTGCTTCGAAGTTTTAAGACGAACGATGAAATGCAATTAATACCAAAAACTACGTAATCTTTAGTCTGCATATAAATATGGAATACACCTTTTATTTTCTTTAGGCATTCCTTGGGGCATGGAATAGAAAAAAGGTCTTTTTTCTATTTCAATTCAGAATACACCATGTAATAATTCCCATTTCACGGATATGGAACACAAAATTTCCCTAAGTAAGTAACGTCAATATGAATATGAGTATAAGCATACTCTGAATGGAAATGATCCACCCCCAATTCTTTTTTGAATTAAGAATTCAAAGAAATATCTTTATTTCTACCCGTACACTCGATCATGTTTGTGATAAACCAAATGAAAGAAAAGAGAAAATTGTTAAAGAGAAGAATCTTTCGTTTCTGATGGAAAGAATCTGGGACGGAAGGATTCGAACCTCCGAGTAACGGGACCAAAACCCGGTGCCTTACCGCTTGGCCACGCCCCATTTAGATTTATATTAGACACTAATAAAGACTAATATTAATATTGGTCATTCGTCAATCCCAACCCAAATACATATAAAATACATTGTTGCTAGGATTCAACACATGTAAATATAGAATCAAAAAAAATTATTGATCATTACATAAAATTCAATTAAGATATTGTATGAAACTATAATTCCTTGTATTCTCATTTGAGAATGAAAGGAAAGATTTTGGATTGGGGAGAGTTCGAAGAAAAAGAAGGATTTTTTGACTCGCCTTTTCATTTTTCCCTCATAAAAAAACTAAACCAAAATCAAATTTTCTAATCTACAAGAATGAAATCTTTGTTATGCTTAATATCTTTAGTTTAATCTGTATCTGTCTTAATTCTACCCTTTATTCGAGTAGTTTTTTCTTCGCCAAATTGCCCGAGGCTTATGCCTTTTTCAATCCAATCGTAGATGTTATGCCTGTCATACCTGTACTATTTCTTCTATTAGCCTTTGTTTGGCAAGCTGCTGTAAGTTTTCGATAAAATCTTTAATACTCTGCAAAATTGATGATTTATCCGAAAAAAAATTCTAAAAATTGATAAGATCAGATAAGTTTTACATTATAAACCCTCCATTCAAAAATCGAAATTTTTGTATATTGAATTGAATGATCGCGGTGATAAATTTGGATCAACTTATTTCCCCGTTCTGACCTTCTAGTAAACAAGGACTTTCTAAGGACCCCACAATACCCAATAAAGGATATGGCCAAAAATTTTTGGTAATGGAGGAATCAGAATCTTTCTTTTCTTATTACAAAGAAATTCGTGAAAATTACTTTTTTTTTTTCAAGATTCAAGAAAAGACTTCATTTTTTGGGGGGTTATGTCAAAATAGCGTATGTAAGAAAAAATAGGCAATCTATTTCCTTTTTCCAAAAAAATAATCTTGGAGATTATGTAATGCTTACTCTCAAACTCTTCGTTTACACAGTAGTGATATTTTTTGTTTCTCTCTTCATCTTCGGATTCTTATCTAACGATCCGGGCCGTAATCCTGGGCGTGAGGAATAAAAAATTTGGAGTTTTTCTTTACTTTTTATATATTCCATACATTTACCTATGATGAAAAAAAAGGATCGAAATTTTTTCACATTGGAAAGTCTGAAATAATCAGAGGAAGCGGAGAGAGAGGGATTCGAACCCTCGGTACAAATAACTCGTACAACGGATTAGCAATCTGCCGCTTTAGTCCACTCAGCCATCTCTCCCAATTCAAAATTGAAAATTTTTTAGATGATGTGACACGTGAAGTAAAAAGATTAAAAAAACCTCATTTTCTCTTTATTCTTTAATTATATAACTTTATTCTTTAACTATATAATTATTATATTTATTCTTTAATAATATAATTCATTCTTTAATAATATAATTATAGTAATGATAATAATAGCAAAATAATATAATTCAAAATATAAAAATAATTAAATAAATAAAAAAGAAAAATAGATAAGATATCTACGAATTTGATCAGTAATTCAATTTAGATAATGATTTAATGATTCGAAACAGAGATCTTATCTCCAATAGAATAGATAGATATAGAAAAAAGATCTTACTTCACTTCTTTGATTTTGTAAGAGAAGGTTAAGGTTCATTCCCCCGGCCTGGTTAAGTACTGGCCGGGCCATTACTTGTTTTGTTCTGATGAATCATTTCATAGATCAAACAATTTATAATTATTTTTGATTTGATATCAAATCAAAAATAATTAAATTGTTATTGAAGCAACAACAAAGAAAATGCCCATCCCTATTCCTATGATAGAAGTGTCGTTTCTTATTATTAATACTTATTAATACTATAGAAATATAGAATATGCATATTTTTTCAATTCTTATTAATTAAGTATTTTTTTTCGTTTTATTTCCTTAATTACTTAACTGGAAAAGAACACATACGTATATTAATATTAAATTATATCAAAAATGCAAAAATTATATCAAAAATGAAACACACATATGTTATAACATATATAACATAACTCATTTACTTGTTCAAGGGACAAGCTTTATTTGAGATACAATTGATCTGAATTCAAATTCATAGGATCGGGCAGTTGGAAGGGAAGTTGAAAATGAAAGATGCTATCTTAATTTTATCTCATTCTTTTGTTCGACAAAAGATCCATTCATATATAATAATGGAGATATGTAGCGGGTATAGTTTAGTGGTAAAAGTGCGATTCGTTCAATTAATAACTTAAATAGTTAAGGGGTCTTTCGGTTTTTTCATATTACGATCAAAAAAAAACTTTATTTCTTAAAAAGGTTTAATCCTTTTTCCCTCAATAGTATATTTGAGGAAGAATATACATTTTCACGATTTGTATCCAAGGGTCAATTTCAAATTGAATAAAAAATGGAATTATGGAGTCGCGAAGCATAATTTTTTGATTTCAATTGGATCAAATCTTCCAATTGAATGAGTATGAGTAAAGGATCTATGGATGAAGATACAAAAGTTTATTTCCAATCGTAACTAGATCTTCAATTTTTGTGTTGGAAAGGGAAGATTGAAGCCAAATAGCTAGAAAACGATAGTTTTAGTTTACTACAACCATCGGCATATTGTTTTAGCTCGGTGGAAACCAAATTCTTTTCCTCAGGATCTCTTGGGTGGAAATAGGGAACGAAGTAACTAGATTAGACGGATTTGGTAGAATCCCCTTCTCTAGAGGGATCATCTAAAAAGCGAGTAGCTTTGGATGCATTCAACAAGAAAAGCTGACATAGATGTTATGGATCTAATTTTTAATACATCGATCCTCCATAAAGGAGCCGAATGAAATCAAAATTTCATGTTCGGTTTTGAATTAGAGACGTTAAAAATAATCAATCAACGTCGACTATAACCCCTAGCCTTCCAAGCTAACGATGCGGGTTCGATTCCCGCTACCCGCTCCATATTACTTATTCTACATGTATCCTCCATTCGGATATGTATTCTTTTTTTTTATTCCCTAAAAGATTT